ATTTTGGCTGGCGCATTATCCATCAAATACTATCCTATAGATCTAGCAATGATGGAATTTCGATTCTATGAATCTTTGACTGGAATCTATGAGTGGAATAAAAATTTATACTGAACTTAAATTATCATTTTTAAGAGATGCAATTAAGAGATGCAACCGGAACGGAATTTCTAAAACAGTCTTAGAAACGGAATTCTCCCACTTGGGCTTACTATGCTTTGGGATTTTTTTTAGAATATCAAAACTGATTCAGTTTCTTATATTATAATGTATAACGGTATTGATATTCTAATCTACTTGAATATTGAATCTACTTCTACTTGAATATTTAATACCAGAAAACTTTATGAATGTTGTATTAATGGAGATACCTAATCTATATCGGCGCGTTCTCGACTCGTTTATTGCCCTCTTGTGCTGTCCTGTCGTGTCGTCAATTGACAGTATGACTTAGGGCTCAATATAATTTGACCGACAAAAAAAAAATCATATTTAGGTAAACCACCTTGAATCTACTGCAGAGTGGTAGATCTTGGATCCAAGGTATAACCCTTTGTCACTGAGAGATATAAAGACGAAAAAGACCCATGAAATCAAGTTTCAAGGTTGTAACTTTAATGGTAAAGTTTGATTCCCATTAAACCCCCGAATATTTAACGAGTTTTTCCGTTTGTTTATATCCTATGCGTCTTCGTTTGGGTTATATCTTATGTGTCTCCTTTTGGTGGCTCTCAGCCTGAGTTATATTAAGTTATTGAGTTATATTATGATGGCCACAGGGCCGCCCCTATGGTCCAGTGGTTAAGACATCTCTCTTTCACGGAGAAAACGAGGGTTCAAGTCCCTCTGGGGGTATACAAGACTCAAGACTATAGGAGCGGGATTTCCTATCAAGTGATCTCTATTTGTCAAGTCCTTCTATTAGTCTACTTAGTGGGACTTTCTATTTTATATCAAGTGATATATATTTGTAAAGTCTGCCTGGGAAACGAAAGGAAGTGGCTTATGGAACGTCTAAAATAAATTAGACGCTGGGTCGATGCCCGAGTGGTTAAAGGGGACGGACTGTAAATTCGTTGACAAGATGTCTACGCTGGTTCAAATCCAGCTCGGCCCAACAATTCGCCAATCTACTTGATAGAACCCTTAAGAAATACCTGACCTGATACAAGAGAATAAAAAAGAATCCAAATTTTCTGCAAGATCTCTTCTTATTTCCCTGGGATTGTAGTTCAATAGGCTAGAGCACCGCCCTGTCAAGGCGGACGTTGCGGGTTCGAGCCCCGTCAGTCCCGACGTATCCAATCCAATAAGTAAATCAATTCGCCTCTCCATTTTCTGTCAAAGAAGGGACAGAGAGCAATTGAATTCCGAAGGGGTTTCCCCTCTTTTTTTTCAGGATTCTATCGAAGAAAGAACAAACCCTAAACTAAAATGAAAAGAACTAAAATAGTGAAGTTGATAAAATATTCCATCTTTTCTCCCGCGACTCATATTTCTCATACTTCTTTTTCTTCCAAAGAAATTTGGATCATTAAAATTTAGAACCTAATTCCTCTCTTTTTCCACTTCGCTTGTATTGTTTGTTGGGGTTTTGTAGTTAATGGAAACAGACGGGTGGTTAGATGATACTTCAGTTGATGGTTCTACAAGGAAGACCTAAGGTAGGTTATAGAAAAGAAAGAACAGAAAATAAATAAATGAATTTTTGATTGGTCCGGGAATCCAATCTTGGATTCGATATGGATAAAGGATCTTCGTATGTTATACTATTCAATTCTCGACGACGAATTAATTTAATAGCTCAGATATTGTTATTCATAATATTGATATTGATCCGATTCAAAATCATCGATAGTTATAGTTAATGTATTCATTGAATTGACAGGCGAAAAATTTATCATCTCTATGGGATTAAATCCCGAGTTATTGTGAAATAAAAAAACGATGAGATTATGGAAGTAAATATTCTTGCATTTATTGCTACTGCACTGTTCATTTTAGTTCCTACTGCTTTTCTACTTATCATTTACGTAAAAACAGAAAGTCAAAATAATTAATTACTTTAAATGAAACTTGACTTCTGAATTATTATCAATAGTTGAAGAAATCAAAAGAAAAGTATTCTATTTTTGCGTCTTAAATGAAATCCACGGGCTATAGTCGGCGGTATTCTATGAGATCCGAGAGTATGGTAAGTAAGAAAGAAATTTCTTTCTTACTTACCATACTCTCTATTAGTGTTATAGTAGTATATAAAGTTATACTTGACTTTATAATAAACTTGGTATACTATATTAGCTTCTATCTTCAATATATGTAGTTATTTCTATCTTCAATATATGTAGTTATTTTTGTATTATTATTAATCCATATATAGAATTGACGTAGGACCAAATTCTATTTCTTTGATATATCTATTTATTCCGATGAATCTCAAATAATTGTTTTACTCTTTATAGACTACATTTCTCCACTAGAATCCAATGGAATTTCGAAATGAAGATGTTTTTATTTGAAAATTATTTCAATTTAAATAAAAAATGCGTTCCAGAACGATCTATAAAACAGTTTCATTCCTCAACTAAAGTAGGAGTGCTTCTAAAGTCCACTTCTTCCCCATACTACGAGTGAAAGGGAAAATGTAAAGACTACCATTAAAGCAGCCCAAGCGAGACTTACTATATCCATGTGAATTATGTCCCTTATCTCTATGATAGAATTATTCCATTATTGCTCACTAATAATAGTAGAATGAATGGTCCAGAGTCAAAAAAGGATTCTGGCGGAACACTATTGATGAACGAAAAAAAAAATCCATTTCAAAAATGCCTATTTGATTTCTAATCGGGAAAGAATAAACACAAGTAAAATACACAATGACATTACAAAGGAATGTTAGTAATGGAATCTATTAATAAAATACGAGGGCCCTTTCCTTTTTTTTTCGTGCCCTTGAAAGTAAAAATAGATCCTAGATCAATTGCTTTGCTATTCCCAGAACAGAATAAAACAGTACAACAGAATAAGAGATTTCAATTCGTTTGTTGATGAGGCGGCACCCGGATTTGAACTGGGGAAAAAGGATTTGCAGTCCCCCGCCTTACCACTCGGCCATGCCGCCAAAACGATACACAATAGGAGAAAAAATTCCCCCCCCCTTTTTTTTAGTTTATTGTACTTGCATATTGCATCCCTTTTTTAATCCTTTTTCTAAATTTAGAAAAATTAGAAAAGAAACCTTTTATTCCCCTTTTGATTGTATTTGATCTACGCCTTCGATTGATTGTATAGTATCTCAAAACACACAATGCCGAAAAACTTCCACGGACTTTTCTATTGAAAAATCAAATGTAGATTTTCACTCAAAAAAGTCAAAATTTATGACAAAAGGGAACCATTAACTATTCCTTAGAAAAAACAAATTGATACATACCTAATTGATTGATTCTTTTGAATCAAAAATCCTTCTCAATCTCAATTTCCATTATAACAAAAATTATAAGTATATGTAAACCCCAGAACGGAAATTGTTACACAGATAACAAATTGGCTATTTAGAGTATGTTGCCTATAAATAAAAAATAAAGGGAATTCGTTGGAAGAAAAAAAGGCCCGGCTGGGTATTGACCGGGCCAGGCCCAAAAGGCACTTCGAACAAAATAAAAGCAAGAAGGTCTTCTTTATTTATCTTTCTATTTGGATCTTTCGAGCATCTAAATGGAATTTCTAATTATATAATAACGATAAAGAAAGTGAAAGAAATACTTTCTTTAATCCTTACTTGATGTGTACTGTAACATAGTAATTATCTTTTTCGATTGGGAGAGATGGCTGAGTGGACGAAAGCGGCGGATTGCTAATCCGTTGTACGAATTATTCGTACCGAGGGTTCGAATCCCTCTCTTTCCGTTTCCGTTGATGACTTTTTATTTTTTTCTTTAAAATTTAGCAAATCCCTTATTTATTTTTTTCCCAGTTAAATGTGTGGAATAGCTAAAATAAAATCTTAAGAAAATTGTAAAATCAAGCAAGAAAAACAAAATTTTTATTTTATTCTTCACGTCCAGGATTACGTCCTGGATCATTGGATAGGAATCCAAAGATGAAGAGAGAAACAAAGAATATTACTACTGTGTAAACGAAAAGTTTGAGAGTAAGCATTACACAACCTCCAAGATCATTTTTTGAAAAAGAAAAACGAGAAAAGATAATAGATCCTCCATTTTTATATCACATATCCTATTTTGACACCAAGAAATGAATTCTAGAAATAGAAAAAAATGTTCAGAAATTCAAATGAAGTTGAAATTTGTAATAAGACTCTTTGATTACCACAAATAACTTTCATACCCACAATTAGATATTGTAAGGGACCCTAATCTAATAGGGTACTTCGCCGGAAAAAGGATTAAAATTGGGAAATCGGACGAGCCTGATTTCTCGCGGCTATTCGAAATTTCAATGTTTGAATTGAAGGTTCATACTGTCAGACTTATTTGATCTTATCATCATCAATTGTTATAATTTTTCTCGAATAAATAATGATAATGAATTTTCTAGGATAGTGTTAAAGATCTTATCGAAAACTTACAGCAGCTTGCCAAACAAAGGCTAAAAGAAAAAAGAACAGAGGTATGACTGGCATAAAATCTACGATTGGATTCAAAAAAGCATAGGCTTCGGGCAATTTGGCGAAGAAAAGACTACTCGGATAAAGGGCAGAATTAAGACAGATCAAACTAAAGATATTAAGCATAACAGACATTTTTTTCGTCGAGATAATTGCATTTTGATTGAGTTATTGATATAAGGAAAAATGAAGAAATGTAGGGTAGACAAAAAAATCCTTCTTTTTCCGCTCAATCAAAAATCCTCCAATTCTCAAAGGAGAATAGAAGAAATCATACTTTCATACAATATCTTAATTGAATTATATGTAATGATCAATAAATCCAGTTGAATTATAGATATACACATTCCAAAATCCTAACACGAATCTATAATAGATTCTATAAAGAATAAAGATTTTCTCTAGATATTTGGACTGGAATTGACGAACACTTAATACCAATATTATTCTTTATTATTATTAGTGTGCAATAAAAAAAGGAAATGGGGCGTAGCCAAGCGGTAAGGCAACGGGTTTTGGTCCCGCTATTCGGAGGTTCGAATCCTTCCGTCCCAGAGCATATCCATTGTATCCTAATACTTCTTTTTTGTTCAACAAGGTTCTGTTTCAAGGTCTAATATTGCAATAGAATATTATTCCTCTTTTATTTTATCTGATTTTTTCACAAAATGAACTAAATCGAGTTCAAAATCCTTTTGTGATCCAGATAAAGATAAGATGGGGCATAGATAATAGTTGCAGAAAGATTACTTAACCTCAGGTTAAACAAAATATGAAAAGAAAATACATATAAAACGAGGAAGTGCTTAGCCTATAGGTATGTATTGTTATCCTATTTCAGTGACAATAGTCTTTTTATTTTTGTGAAAAAGAAATTGCATCCCTAAAATATTAAAATTGAAATATTTAACAATGATATTTCTTTTTTTTTTTTTTGTTCAATGTATTTAGACTTTATTTACTTTACATCATTGACAATTCCATTCGAAAAAAAAAAGCAAAGATTTCTCTTTGTTAGGATGATGATAATCAAATAAAAAAATGGAGTCTTTACTATAAAACTTTACTGAAATAATGATGTAGTAGTAGGAAACTTTTTCAAATATCAAGTATCAAGATTTGTAATTTGTAATCATTCCTTATAGGTTCCATCTTTGGGAAGTTGAAAATGGGTCAGTCTATCTTATTGAGTCACTTGAAGAAGCAGAGTCAACTAGAATTTCCTTATTCGTGTGATGCTAGTTATGTAAATTATTTCTTTTCTATATTTCTATTAGTTATGTTATTTCTATATTTTGATTTGATTTCTGTATATTTCTGTTAGATATTAGATATTTTTTTGCGAGATATATTGATAGATTTGAGAGATATATTGATAGAAAAATGTTCCATTCATACAAAAAAAGCCGAGGTTTTGCTAATTTTTCTTCAGAAAAATATTTATTATCTATGTAGAAAATAAGAAATATAAATGACTCTGTCTCGGTACTGATTGAACCAATGACTATTCATGATTCCATAATTGAATCAATTCCATACTGGTTCCAAATTCGAGGAATGTTATGGTAAAACTTCGTTTAAAACGATGTGGTAGAAAGCAACGTGCGACTTGAAGGAAGGATCCCGTGTGGATTCTTATCCACCATTTTATATTAGGAATGAAGGTGCTCTTGACTCGACGTCATTTGTTCTATTCTACTATAACTCTTCTTTTTTTTATTGGGTTGTAATGTAAATAGTTCATGATGGAGCTCGAGTAGAAAGTAAAGTATTGATTAATTTCTCAGGGGCAACGATCTAGGGTTAATGCCAATTAATAAATTGGAACAACTTCGTAAGTATATCTTCTATAATAGAAATCAAAAGGATCCGATTCGAGCAAATTCAAAAAAATTGTTGGAACGGCTAAACCTTTTTCAATCCACAGTGTATCACGCACGAATCAACCATTGGTATGATTCTTTGATAGAAAGAAATCACAAAAGGGGTATGTTGCTACCATTTTGAAAGGATTAAGAAGCACCGAAGTAATGTCTAAACCCAATGATTTAAAACAAAGATAAAGGATCCCAGAACAAGGAAACACCACTTTAATTGTCTCACGGATCCGAATAAAGAATCCAAATAGATTTTAAACGAGACAAAAAGGGTGGGTTAAAGACCACTCAATAAAAAAATATATTCAAAATGAAAGAAAAATCTTTAAAATTTTTGAATTATTGAACTTGAGTTATGAGTACAAATGATTTTTTTTTCAGGAAGGAAGCGAAATAAAAAAGACTATGAGTTTAATTATAGATATAGAATAATTTATTTTTTATTTTATGGATTCCTTTCCTATTTATTCTAATTTTATCCATAGACAAAACTTCGAATCATTTTTTCTCGAGCCGTACGAGGAGAAAACTTCCTATACGGTTCTAGGGGGGGGTTCTTTTTCATCTACATCTATCCCGATGAGCCGTCTATCGAATCGTTGCAATTGATGTTCGATCCCGAAGAGAAGGAAGAGATCTTCGGAAAGTGGGTTTTTATGATCCGATCAAGAATCAAACTTATTTAAACGTTCCCGCAATTCTCTATTTCCTTGAAAAAGGCGCTCAGCCTACAGGAACTGTTCAGGATATTTTAAAAAAGGCAGAGGTTTTTAAGGAACTTTGCTCTAATCAAAACAAATTCAATTAAATTAAGGAAATAAAAACTAAGGGTAGGATAGTGATTTCTATATAATTTTGGATATCTTTTCTATACTTTGTTTTTTTATTTCCTTCTTTTCTTGCTCTATTCGTATCTAGTTATCATATCATTGATAATAATAATATTTTTCTAAGGAAAACCTTATTTGATTTATCCTCACAAAAATAGAA